ATTATTTAGATTAAGAGAAGTATATAAATTAAGCGAAATTAAAGAAGAAAAAGATTCCATGATAAGCAATCAGATAATTCACGAATCATTTAATCAAATTGCATCTCCGAGTTCGTCAAATTATTCATTGACGGAAAAAAAAACGAAGGATCTCGCTGATAGAACAAGTAAAATTCGAAATCAAATAAAAAGAATCTCAAAAGAGAAAAAAAAAGTAACTCCAAGAATAAATAATCTTAGTCCTAACAAAACAAATTCTAATGCTAAAAGATTCGAAAAATGGCAAATATTAAAAAGAAGAAATGCTCGATTAATCTATAAATTCCCCCCTTTTTTTAAAATTTTCATTGAAAAAATCTACACAGATCTATTTTTATCTATCATTAATATTCCCAGAATAAATACAAAACTTTTTCTTAAAGTAACAAAAAAAATTATTGATAAATCGATTTACAATAATGAAAGAAAACAAGAAAGAATTAATAAAAAAAAGAAAACTCCAATTACATTTATTTCGACTATAAAAAAGCCATTTGATAATATTAGTAATATTAAAGAAAATTCACGTATTTTTTATGACTTATCCTACGTGTCACAAGCATATGTATTTTACAAATTATCACAAATTAAAATTAGGAACTCGGTAAGATCTGTTGTTCAATATCAAAGAATCCCCCCTTTTCTTAAGTCTAAAATAAAGGATTCTTTTGAAAGACAAGGAATGATTCATTCGAAATTAGCAAATAAAAAACTTCCAAGCTATGAAACGAATCAATGGAAAAACTGGTTAAAAGGACATTATCAATACCATTTATCTCAGATCGGATGGTCTAGATTAATACCAGAAAAATGGCGAAATAGAGTTCGCCAGCGTTGTATAGTTAAAAAGGAAAATTTAAGCAAACGGCATTCATATGAAAAAGACCAATTGGTTGGTTCCAAAAAAAAATCGGAAGTATATTTATTATCCAATGAAAAAAGTCATTTTCGAAAATATTATAGATATAATCTTTTATCATATAAATTTATTAATTATGATAATAAAACGGAATGTTTTTTTTATAGATTTCCCTTTCAAGAAAATAAGAACCAAGAAATTTATTATACTTATAACAGGCCTAAAAAGGCCTTTTTTGATATACTGAGGAACATCCCTATTCAAAATGATCTAGGACAGGTTGATATTCCATATATGGAAAAATCGGCCGATAGAAAAAACTTTGATTGGAAATTTTTCAATTTTTATCTTAGCCAAAAAGCCGATATTGAGACCTGGATCATTATTGATACCAATAGGAATCAAAATACTCAAATTCCTACTAACAATTCTCAAATAATTTCTAAAAAAAATATTTTTTATCTTATGATTCCAGAAACCAATTCACCAAACCCCCACAAAGGATTTTTTGATTGGATGGGAATGAATGAAAAAATACTAAAGCGCCCCATATCGAATCTGGAATTTTGGCTCTTCCCAGAATTTGTGTTACTTTATAAGGCATATAAAACAAAACCTTGGTTTATACCAAGCAAATTACTTCTTTTAAATTTAAATAGTAGTGAAAATAAAAAGATTAATGAAAAGAAAAAGATTAATTTGTTGATAGCCTCGAATAAAAAGCATCGAAATCAAGAAGAAAAAGAACCCATAAGTCAAGGAGATCGTGGATCCGTTCTCTCACAACAAAAAGATATTGAAGATAATTATGCAAGCTTGGACATAAAAAAGGGGAAAAAGAGAAAACAATACAAAAGCAATACAGAAGCAGAACTAGATTTCTTCCTGAAACGTTATTTGGTTTTTCAATTGAAATGGTGCACAACTTTAAATCAAAGAATGATCAATAATATCAAGGCATATTGTCTTCTGCTTAGACTGATAGATCCAAAAAAAATGACTATAACCTCCATTCAAAAGAGAGAAATCAATTTGGATAGAATGCCGATTCAAAGTAATTTAACTCTTTCAGAATTAATGAAGAGGGGGGTATTGATTGTAGAACCACTTCGTTTGTCTGGAAAAAAAGATGGACAATTTATTATGTACCAAACCGTAGGTATTTCGTTGCTTCATAATAGTAAGCATCAAATTAATCAAAAATATCAAGAGCAAAGATATGTTTCTAGGACAAATTTGGATGAAACAATTTCACCACATCAAAGAATAAATGAAAATAGAGACAAAAATCATTTTGATTTACTTGTTCCAGAAAATATTTTATCGTTTAAACGTCGTAGAAAAGCGAGAATTCTAATTTGTTTCAATTCAAAGAATGAAAATTATACATATAGAAATCCAGTATTTTGGAATAGAAAGAACATAAAAAACAGCAGCCGAGTTTCACATGACAATAATTATCTTGATAGAGAGAAAAATCAATTAATGAAATTAAAGTTCTTTCTTTGGCCTAATTATCGATTAGAAGATTTAGCTTGTATGAATCGTTATTGGTTTGATACCAATAATGGCAGTCGTTTCAGTATGTTAAGAATACATCTGTATCCGCGATTGAAATTCTGTGAATAATACAATTTTTCTATATATACCCTAAACCCTATTTCTATATACCCTATATATAATCTATATGAATCTATATATAATATAGGGTATATGAAAGTAAACAAATATACAGATCACGTACTTTTCTTGTCTCACATTTCATTCTAGTATTCAATATGAAATGAATTATGAATAATATCTCAATTAGTTTTCCAAATGAATCAATAGAAACTTCTTAATTTTAGGTCTAAATTCTTCGATGCAAAAATGTACCAATCTTTTTCTATTCCTATCTAAATCCAATTTCCAATTCGATTGATTGGTTTGAATTCAGAAAGGAGTTATTTGGATTAAATTATTGTATATACCACATCAAAATTAATGGCATTATTATTACTTATACTTATTACTGATCGGTAAAATCCATATCTGTACAAGGGGAAAGGAGAGTTTTTTATGGTAAAAAATTCAGTAATTTCTATTATTTCTCAAAAAGAAAATAAAGAAAATAGAGGGTCTGTTGAATTTCAAGTATTCAGTTTCACCACTAAGATAAGGAGACTTACTTCACATTTGGAATTGCACAAAAAAGACTTTTCATCTCAGAAAGGTTTGCGAAAAATTTTGGGAAAACGTCAACGACTACTAGCCTATTTGTCAAAAAGAAATAGAGGACGCTATAAAGAATTAATTGATGAGTTGGATATTCGAGAAATAAAAACTCGTTAATTTGAAGCATGATATCATTTGACGAGCTTAGTCTTGATGAGCTTAGTCGTTTAAATTTTGATGAATTTCTTTTTACTTTCAGCAATGCATGGAAGACTGACTCGGGAAAAACTTATGATTACACCAACTACAAGAAACGACCTCATGATAGTCAATATGGGCCCTCACCACCCATCAATGCACGGTGTTCTTCGACTAATCGTTACTCTCGACGGTGAAGATGTTATTGACTGTGAACCTATATTGGGTTATTTACATAGAGGAATGGAAAAAATTGCGGAAAATCGAACAATTATACAATATTTGCCTTATGTAACACGTTGGGATTATTTAGCTACTATGTTTACAGAAGCAATAACCGTAAACGGACCTGAACAGCTAGGCAATATTCAAGTACCTAAAAGGGCTAGCTATATTAGAGCTATTATGCTGGAGTTAAGTCGTATCGCTTCCCATTTGTTATGGCTTGGCCCTTTTATGGCAGATATTGGGGCACAGACCCCCTTTTTCTATATTTTGCGAGAACGAGAATTGATATATGACTTATTCGAAGCTGCTACCGGTATGCGCATGATGCATAATTATTTTCGTATCGGAGGAGTCACTGCTGATCTACCTCATGGCTGGATAGATAAATGTTTAGATTTTTGCGATTATTTTTTAACTGGGGTTGCTGAATATCAAAAGCTTATTACACGAAATCCTATTTTTTTAGAACGAGTTGAAGGCGTAGGTATTATTGGCGGAGAAGAAGCATTAAATTGGGGTTTATCGGGGCCAATGCTACGAGCTTCCGGAATACAATGGGATCTTCGTAAAGTTGATCGTTATGAGTGTTATGACGAATTTAATTGGGAGATTCAATGGCAAAAAGAAGGAGATTCATTAGCTCGTTATTTAGTACGAATCGGCGAAATGACAGAATCCATAAAAATTATCCAACAGGCCCTGGAAGGAATTCCAGGGGGGCCCTATGAGAATTTAGAAAGCCGGCGCTTTGATAGAATAAAAGACCCTGAATGGAATGATTTTGAATATCGATTTATTAGTAAAAAACCTTCTCCAACTTTTGAATTATCCAAGCAAGAACTTTATGTAAGAGTCGAAGCACCAAAAGGAGAATTGGGAATTTTTCTGATCGGAGATCAGAGTGTTTTTCCTTGGAGATGGAAAATCCGACCGCCGGGGTTTATCAACTTGCAAATTCTTCCGCAGTTAGTTAAAAGAATGAAATTGGCTGATATTATGACGATACTAGGTAGTATAGATATCATTATGGGAGAAGTTGATCGTTGAAATGATAATTGATATAACAGAAATAGAAGCTATTCATTCTTTTTTCAGATTGGAATCCTTAAAAGAAGTTTATGGGCTCGTATGGATGCTTGTCCCTATTTTCATTCTTGTATTAGGAATCACACTGGGTGTACTAGTAATTGTTTGGTTAGAAAGAGAAATATCTGCAGAGATACAGCAACGTATTGGACCCGAATATGCAGGTCCTTTGGGAATGCTTCAAGCTTTAGCAGATGGTACAAAACTACTTTTCAAAGAAAATCTTCTTCCGTCTAGAGGAGATACTCGTTTATTCAGTATTGGTCCATCCATAGCAGTCATATCCATTTTACTAAGTTATTCAATAATTCCTTTTAGCTATCGCTTTATTCTAGCTGATCTTAGTATTGGTGTTTTTTTATGGATCGCCGTTTCAAGTCTTGCTCCCGTTGGATTACTTATGTCAGGCTATGGATCAAATAATAAATATTCCTTTTTAGGTGGATTAAGGGCTGCTGCTCAATCAATTAGTTATGAAATACCATTAACTCTATGTGTATTATCAATATCTCTACGTGTGATTCGGTAAGACATAAAAATTCCTCCATTTCTTTTCTTTCTAAGAAGAAAGTTAAATGATTTGAATATCTATTTTTTTATTCATCATTAGGTTGATGAATTAAACCAGATAGTTATATGAGTGAAATAAAACGGCTTCTAAATTTGCTGTTAAAGGAATTCAATCTCATTTCCTATGTACAAGAATTAAGTGAAAGTAAACATAAGCAGTCAAGGCTGTTTACCCCAAGATTGGCTGATTAGTCATCATGACTTGAAGCGGGTTTAAAAGATCAATTGTATGGGTTTTTTTCTATACTATTACCATAGAGGTATTACCCTAATGAGAGATTCAAAAAAAAAATAAGTGGATGGTTAGGAAGACCAAGATACACAAAGGATTAGTAATGGAGATTCTTTAAATTATCCAATAGGATATTTTTTTATAGAAAAGTAATTCGAATTGGGGCTTTAAGTTGGTAGAAATGATTAAGAAGTACTCCCCATGATTTCGATCCAGAGTATGTTCCTGTCCACTGATTAAGTAAATAACTATCAAAACGAAGAAATCTTTTACTTTTGATAATACGAATAATGCCTCTTTTTCTGAGAAAGGAGAATAGGAACGAAATAAAATTCTTGTTATGTAATGCAATGTCTAAATGCTTTTTCGTAATCGAAAATGAGAAAAAGATAGGTTGAAATATCTATGTGATATTCCTCTAAAAATTATTTTTTTCATTCAAGGGTAAAGTTTTTAATTAACAAAGAAAAATGAAAATTTTTAAAATATGAGATCAATTCCGAAGCACTTTTTTATTATTTTATTATAAATCTAGCAGACAGAATTCCATTAGTCTAATTATAGGCCTTAGGATAAGAATTTGATTCTCTATCGATCTTACAAACACATCAACAAATACATCAAGATAAATAAAGTTGAAAGGTTCTTATATTGATTTGTGACCTATGAGGAGCCGTATGAGGTGAAAATCTCATGTACGGTTCTGTAATAGTGACGAGAACAGTGATGTTATTGTCGACTATGATTATCTAACAGTTTAAGTACAGTTGATATAGTTGAAACACAATCAAAATATGGTTTTTGGGGATGGAATTTGTGGCGTCAACCTATAGGGTTTATCATTTTTCTAATTTCTTCTCTAGCCGAGTGTGAGAGATTACCTTTTGATTTACCAGAAGCAGAAGAAGAATTAGTAGCTGGTTATCAAACCGAATATTCAGGTATAAAATTTGGCTTATTTTATGTTGCTTCGTATCTAAATCTACTAGTTTCTTCGTTATTTGTAACAGTTCTTTACTTGGGGGGTTGGAATCTTTCTATTCCAAACCTATTTAGTCCTGAAATTTTTGACATAAATAAAAGAGGGAAAGTTTTTGTAACAATAATAGGTATCTTTATTACACTGGCTAAAACTTATTTGTTCTTGTTTATTTCTATTGCAACAAGATGGACGTTACCAAGACTAAGAATGGACCAACTATTAAATCTTGGATGGAAATTTCTTTTACCTATTTCTTTAGGTAATCTATTATTAACAACTTCGTTCCAGCTTCTTTCACTGTAAAGGAATAGAATATTCTATTCTTCATAACTTGTCTCAAACAAGAGAAAGAAACCAGTAAACTTATTTATAGATATTCAGATATGTTCCCTATGCTAACTCGGTTCTTGAACTCTAGTCAACAAACAATACGAGCTGCCAGGTATATTGGTCAAGGTTTCATGATTACCCTGTCCCACGCGAATCGTTTACCTGTAACTATTCAATACCCCTACGAAAAATTGATTACATCAGAACGTTTCCGAGGTCGAATCCACTTTGAATTTGATAAATGCATTGCTTGTGAAGTATGTGTTCGTGTATGCCCTATAGATCTACCCGTTGTAGATTGGAAATTTCAAACTGATATTCGAAAAAAACGATTACTTAATTACAGTATTGATTTTGGAATTTGTATATTTTGTGGTAATTGTGTTGAGTATTGTCCAACAAATTGTTTATCAATGTCCGAAGAATATGAGCTTTCTACTTATAATCGTCATGAATTGAATTATAATCAAATTGCTTTAGGCCGGTTACCTGTATCAATAATTGAAGATTACACAATTCGAACAATTTCTTCGAATTTATCTCAACTAAACAATGTATAAAACTCTTGATTCGCAAAACATTTAAAAATTCAAAAAAAAAATAGCTTTTAGATTTTTTTGCAGTTAAAGGAATGAGGTTTTTGCTTGGTCAATACAAAAGAACGGTTGGTTCGTAAGGGTCGTGGCTTGATTTTCATTTAAAATCAATTTTTATTCGAATAATGTAATATTTAATAATATAAAGATAAAGTTTTAACCTTTGCTTTCGAGAATAGATAAAAGTAATCCTGTACTTACATCAATCCAAATCACCTCCATTCAA